TGGTTAACTATGTGGAATAGATAAAAAATCCTAAGAAAATTTAAAAATCAAGCAATGAAAATGAAAACTCCCTTTTTTATTCTTCACGTCCAGGATTACGCCCCGGATCATTAGATAGGAATCCAAAGATAAATAGAGAAACAAAGAATATCACTACTGTGTAAACGAAAAGTTTAAGAGTAAGCATTACACAATCTCCAAGATCTTTTTTTGGAAAAAAAAAATGAGAAAAGAGAATAGATCCTCCATTACCAAAAATTTATTTCATACCTCCAATTAGATATTGCGGGGGATCCTAACCTTAACCTTATTTATAGGGTCTTTCAAAAGGGCAGAATGGGGAATCCGGGGTGAGCCAGATTTGGATTTCTCGAAGCTATCCAACCAAGACTTTCAGACTTTCAATGTTTGAATCGAAGGTTTATAGTATAAGACTAATAAAGCATTAATTTTCTAGAATAATATTAAGGATCTCATCGAAAACTTACAGCAGCTTGCCAAACGAAGGCTAAGAGAAAAAAGAACAAAGGTATGACTGGCATAAGATCTACGATTGGATTCAAAAAAGCGTAGGCCTCGGGCAATTTGGCGAAGAAAAGACTACTCGAATAAAAGGCAGAATTAAGACAAATGCAGATCAAACTAAAGATATTAAGCATAACAGGCGTTTTGTTCTTGGAGCTAATTGCATTTTGATTGAGTTAATGATATAAGGAAAATGAAGTAAAGTAAGGTAGACAAAAATCCTTCTTTTTCTTTGAACCCATCCAATCAAAAATTCCCCAATTCTCAAACAAAGGAGAATAGAAGAAATAATACTTTCATAGAATATCTTAATTAAATTATATGTAATGATCAATGAATTCGGCTGAATTCTATATCTACACGCGTAAAAATCCTAGCAAGAATCTAATCTATTCTATAAAAATTTTATATATAAAATTGCCCTGTAATTGACCAAGACCCAATACTAATATTATTCTTTATTAGTGTAGAATGGAAATATAGATGGGGCGTGGCCAAGTGGTAAGGCAACGGGTTTTGGTCCCGGTATTCGGAGGTTCGAATCCTTTCGTCCCAGGTAGATACATTGTATCAGAGTAAAAGTTTAAAAGTTTATTTTGAAAGTAACGTTCTGTTTAAATGCCTAATATTGGATAGAATGTCATTCTTGTTTCTTTTATAATTTTGAATGATTCTTTTATGAATCATATCTTTGTTTTTCACAACATACAGATATTACTAAATATATTTGTTTGTCATCAAGATATGATGGGAACATAGGTCACACCCTAGTTGAATTCAACTAATTAAAAAATAAAGTATGGGCGTATTTTTCATCATATGTTCATTCCATTCATATTGAAGGGGTTTATAGCTACTTAATTTGAAGAAAAAACCTTACGTCTCATATCTTTTAAATTTTCAACGATACATTTTATTTTAAATTACACTAAGAAAGAGCACTTCTTTCCTATATCCTATATCTTATTATTTATCCATTCAAGTTAAACTTAAAAAAATGGGGTAGCCCAATTATTAGGATCTCTTTATTCTAAACAAGAGGGGGTTTATTACATTCAATTAATGGGATTAAGTCTCTTAAGACAAGACTGGGTTTGGGTAAACTAAAAAATTAGGAGCAAGCGCCTAATCTGGACTTGTTTGTCTTTGTCCCTAGAGAGTATCCTTTCCCCAAAAGGTATCCTTTTTTATTTTTGTTCTGATTCAGCATTCCCAGAGAGTCATGGGATAGATAGTTCTTAATTAGTAAAGTAACAGTAACAGGAGGTCTTCATTTAAATATATGTATATCTGTGTATGTCCTAATCTCATTAATAACGAATCAAGTTACATATGTAACGGATCCATAATAAAGATAAAGACTGTAGTTCAGTCTATCCCATAGGTACGAAAAACCACTAATTCGTTCATCTTATCTTATTAATAAAATTCGAATCGAAAGAACAAGTACTTAAATATTCTCTTCGATCGGTCTTTTTTATCTATCTCACACAAAAAAATAAAAATGGGGTTTTTTTCAATCCATTTATCTGCTTTAAATCGTTGATGGTTCAATTCGAAAAGAAACAGATATTTTAATTTTTTTAATAAAAAGTAAAGTTAAAGTGTTGCATTCATACAATAACATACAATAATAGGTGGGGTCTTGCTAAGATTGCTTAAAAAAAATTTTTGCCATCTTTGTATAGAAGAATTGGTATATAAGAAAAAAGGGTATAGATTAATATGTTTATGTATCGACGGAACCAATGACTATTCATGATTCCATAATTGAATCAATTCCATATGGGTTCCAAATTAGAGGAATTTTTTGTTATGGTAAAACTTCGTTTGAAACGCTGTGGTAGAAAGCAACGTGCGACTTGAAGGACACGATCCGGTGTGGATTTTTATTCTTACATCCGCCATCTTTTCTATGAATGAAGGTGCTCTTGACCCGACATCTGTTCTGTTTTCACTAGAATCCTTTTTTTGTTAGGTTGTAATGAATATAGTACATGATGGAGCTCGGGTAGAAAGTATGGATTCATCTTTCAGGGGGCAAGAATCTAGGGTTAATACCAATCAATAAATTGGAACAACTTTGTAAGTATATCAATATAGAAATTGAAAGGATCCGATTCAGTCAAGTTTTTAATTCAAAAGTAAAATTTGTTGAAATTGAGAAAAGTCTTTCGATTCAAAGTGTATCACGCGGGAATCGAGCGTTTATATGATTCTTTGATTTGATAGAAAGAAATCACAAAAGGGGTATGTTGCTGCCATTTTGTAAGGATTAAGAAGCACCGAAGTAATGTCTAAACCCACTGATTTAAAACAAAAAAAAAGGATCCCAGAACAAGGAAACACCGTTTTTTCAATTGTCTCAATAACTGGATAATAATAAAGATTAAATGAGACAAGCAAGAGGGGGTTAAAGACCATTCAAAAAATTAAATAAATTGCCTAAAGATTTTTTTTTCTTTTAAGCTCTTTGAGAATTATCCAACTTGAGTTATGGGTACAAATGATTTTTATTTTTTCAGGAAGGAGGAAGAAAAAAATGAGTTAAATCCCATTCTAATTTATTTTATCAACTCCTTTGCCAGAAATTAGAATTCTATACGTAGACAAAACTCCAAATTATTTTTTCTCGAGCCGTACGAGGAGAAAACTTCCTATACGTTTCTAGGGGGGGTCTTGTTCATTTACTTAGATCTATCCCAATGAGCCGTCTATCGAATCGTTGCAATTGATGTTCGATCCCGAAGAGAAGGAAGAGATCTTCGGAACGTAGGTTTTTATGATCCGATAAAGAATCAAAGTTATTTAAACGTTCCTGCTATTCTATATTTCCTTGAAAAGGGCGCTCAGCCCACAGGAACTGTTCGGGATCTTTTAAAAAAGGCAGAGGTTTTTAAGTAACTTGGTCCTAATCAAACAAAATTTAATTAAGGAAATAAAGAAATAGAAAGGGATAGTAATTCTTATATAAATTTTTATATTTATATATATACTTTTTTATTCTAGTTACTTATTATTGATTAAATCTGATATTTTTTTCTACTTGGTCTTTTTTTATTCCTCTATCTAAACTTTTTTCAGCTATGTAGTGCCAATCTAACACAAGCCCTTTTTTAATAGTATTGAAATAAATTCCATTTTTTTTTTTGTTTTTCCATTGTATTATTTTCTCAACATTTATATTGACAACAGTGTATCGAACAAATATAATTCATCGTGATAAGTAGATAAATTTCTTTTTGTCCGAGCGGTTTGATTTTTACCTTATATTATTCAAATGGTGGGATTCCTTGAATTCTCTTTGATATAATAAGAATAGGGGTTTTTATTTAAAAGTCGATAACATAAGAACGAAGAGGTGGTCTATAAATTTTGACATTTATCTATCTTTTTTTTTGATTGTATTTACATAAACTTTTTCTATTCGGGTTGCTAACTCAACGGTAGAGTACTCGGCTTTTAAGTGCGGCTAGGATCTTTTACACATTTGGATGAAGCGAGGTATTCGTCCATACCATCGGTAAAGTTTGGAAGACCACGACTGATCCTGAAAGGGAATGAATGGAAAAAATAGCATGTCGGATCAACGAAGAGTTCTGAGAATATTTCATTCTTTCCGAATCGGTACAAACCGTTGTGTTCTTTTTTGAAACGGAACAAAATGAATTCAATTTCAAGTTGGGTCGGATGAATAAATGGATATAGAGCCCTAATGGCTTCAATTTATTTATTTATTGATATGATTATAGGGAAAAAGCAACGAGCTTCTGTTCTTAATTTGAACGATTACCCGATCTAATTAGACGTTAAAAATGTATTAGTGCCTGATACGGGAAGGGATTATCCCATGAACGAATTCTTTATATTTTAATGAATCCTAACTATTGACATTTTCCATTATGGAATAGAAATGTGTGTGTAGAAGAAACAGTATATTGATAAAAAAATTCCAAAATCAAAAGAGCGATTAGGTTGAAAAAATAAAGGATTTCTAAGTCTTTTGTTATCCTATAACGAACAGAACTTATTCGTTTAAATGGAAAAGAGAGGATAGATAATCCGTTGATAAGTTTACCTGTATCCCCGAGGTATCTATTCGTTTATTACTCGAATACCTCGTTTTGACTGTATCGCACTATGTTTCATTGATAACCCCCAAAATCCTCTACCTTTAGTTCAACTAGAATTTCAAATGGAGGAATTCCAAAAATATTTAAAGCTAAATAGATCTCAACAACACTACTTCTTATATCCACTTATCTTTCAGGAGTATATTTATGCACTTGCGCATGATCATGGTTTAAATCGAAATAGATCCGTTTTGTTGGAAAATGCAGGTTCTAATAAGTTTAGCTTACTAATTGTGAAACGTGCAATTGAGCGAATGTATCAGTATGAACAGAATCATTTGATTCTTTTTGCTAATGATTTTACCCAAAATACCTTTTTTGGGCGCAACAAGAATTTTAATT